AATAGGGTGCCTGATAAAAGGGTTGTCTTGATAGGGCAGACTATGTGCGGTGCACCTCTATTACACTTGACGGAATTAAACCACCTCCAGAAATATCAAAAACTTCTGTACATCTTATACTTAAGTGTAAATAGGTAAGCTAAGTGAAGCTATCGGGTTCATACCCCGCTTATAGAGGTATTCCCTCTCTTATTTAATATGATTTTTAAGGAAGATATTGTTCGGCTCGTCCCTCGCCCTAGGGACAATTATAGCAATATCCTCATATTCCTGAATAGGAATATGAGTAGGTCTAGAAATTAACTTACTCTCATTCATCCCATTAATTAGGACCTCTAAGAATATATTCTCCTCTGAATCGGCCCTCAAATATTTCATTGCCCAGGCAATAGCATCAACTATTCTCCTTCTATCAATCATTCTTCTATCAATAAATGCCCTAACTCCTCTGGAGTTTAACCCCCAGCCCAGGTTAATCTTCAACACCTCCCTCCTCATAAAAATGGGGTCTGCCCCACTCCATTTTTGATTTCCTGAAGTAATGGATGGATTAAATTGATTAAATAGAATAATCCTATTAACTTGACAAAAAATTGCCCCCATAACCCTCCTAACCTACACAAGAAAAACCTTAGTCCTTCTAGTAGCCGCCATCATCTCATGTATACTAATTAGAGGCATTATAGGACAAAACCATCTAAGACTACGGAAAATTATGGCCTACTCATCTATTAACCATATTGGCTGAATACTCGGAGCTAGCTTATTTCAGGAGATAATCTGAATAATTTATTTCTCAGTATATTCAATTATCACAATTAATATCCTTATTATATTCAAAAAGCTTAACCTATTCTTCATAAAGCAGCTTATACTCGCAATAGGTCATCAACCTCAATTGAAACTATTCTTCATCCTAAACTTTATATCCCTTGGAGGACTGCCCCCCTTCCTAGGATTCTTCCCTAAATGATTAACTATCCAGATAATAATTTTAGAAAATTTTACCTTCCTGAGAGTAACCATAATCCTGGCAACACTAATAACCTTGTACTTTTATATACGAATTACCTTCAGGACCTTAGTCCTCTCAATAAATACCTTCCTTATCCAAAAGAGAACCACTCCATACAAATTCTTCATTTTCTCAACTAATCTTGTAACGCTGGCAAGATTAATTTTATCAACCTTGATTTTTAATATCCTGTAATCAAGGATTTAGGTTAAGTGCAAACCTATGACCTTCAAAGTCATCAATAAAAATTGAACTTTTAAGCCTTAAGGATATTCCTACTTTCAAATTTGCAATTTGATGTCATAATTGACTATAAGACCAGTGAAAGAATTTTATTCGTAAATAAGTTTACAGCTTATCGCTTGTTCTCAGCCATCTCACTGAACAAGTGACTATTCTCAACGAACCATAAAGATATTGGAACGCTATACTTTCTACTGGGAAGCTGATCTGGAATAATCGGAACCTCCCTTAGAATCTTAATCCGTGCAGAACTAGGTAACCCTGGGTCCCTAATTGGAGATGATCAAATTTATAATGTTATTGTAACTGCCCATGCATTCATTATAATTTTCTTCATAGTTATACCCATCATAATTGGAGGATTCGGAAACTGACTCGTTCCCCTCATACTTGGGGCTCCTGATATAGCATTCCCTCGAATAAATAACATAAGATTTTGATTACTACCACCATCCCTTACATTCCTCTTAATAAGAAGGATAGTAGAAAATGGAGCAGGAACCGGCTGAACAGTTTATCCACCATTATCCTCTAATATTGCCCATAGAGGAGCATCAGTCGATCTAGCTATTTTTAGGCTCCACTTAGCTGGGATTTCTTCAATTCTAGGAGCCATCAACTTCATTACCACTGTTATTAATATACGAGCTACTGGCATTACATTCGACCGAATGCCCCTATTTGTATGAGCCGTAGCTCTTACAGCTCTTCTTCTCCTCCTCTCCCTACCGGTCCTAGCAGGGGCTATCACTATACTTCTAACCGACCGCAACATTAATACAACCTTCTTTGACCCAGCAGGAGGAGGTGACCCTATCCTATACCAACACTTATTCTGATTCTTTGGCCACCCGGAGGTATATATTCTCATTCTCCCTGGATTTGGGATAATCTCCCACATCATTAGTCAAGAAAGAAGAAAAAAGGAAACCTTTGGAACCCTAGGAATAATATACGCCATAATGGCCATTGGACTATTAGGATTTATTGTATGAGCTCATCATATATTCACAGTAGGAATAGATGTTGATACACGAGCCTATTTCACCTCAGCTACAATAATCATTGCTGTACCTACAGGTATCAAAATTTTTAGATGACTAGCTACCCTTCACGGTACCCAAATCAATTATTCACCCTCAATACTTTGAGCTCTAGGATTTGTATTCCTATTTACAGTTGGTGGATTAACTGGAGTAGTTCTAGCTAACTCCTCAATTGACATTGTATTACATGATACATATTATGTAGTTGCCCATTTCCACTACGTCCTCTCAATAGGAGCAGTATTTGCTATCATAGCAGGTTTTGTACACTGATACCCACTATTTACAGGACTTACCCTCAATAACAAGCTTTTAAAAATTCAATTCCTAGTAATATTTCTAGGGGTTAATATAACTTTCTTCCCTCAACACTTCCTGGGGTTAAGAGGAATACCCCGACGATACTCAGATTATCCTGACGCTTACACTACGTGAAATATTATCTCCTCAATCGGATCACTAATCTCCTTAGTAAGAATCATCTTATTCCTATTTATTATATGAGAAGCCTTCGCAGCCAAGCGAAAAAGATTATCCCCCCTAAGAATAACCTCATCAATTGAATGATTACAGTTAATACCTCCCTCAGAACACAGCTATTCTGAATTACCAATTCTGTCTAATTTCTAATATGGCAGAATAGTGCAATGGACTTAAACCCCATGAATAAAGGCAACTTTTTTTAGAAATAGCAACTTGAAAAATATTTCTTCTTCAGGATAGAGCCTCACCCTTAATAGAACAATTATCATTTTTCCATGATCATACCCTTATAATCCTTCTCATAATTACGGTCCTAGTTGGATACTTAATATCCAGATTATTTCTTAATAAATACAATTACCGATACCTCCTAGAAGGCCAAACGATTGAGGTAATCTGAACAATCCTCCCAGCTGTAACCTTAATTTTCATCGCCCTACCTTCCCTTCGCCTACTTTATCTTCTAGATGAAATCAATAACCCGTTAGTCTCAATAAAGTCCATTGGACATCAATGATATTGATCATATGAATACACAGACTTCAAAAATATTGAATTTGACTCCTACATAATCCCTTCCTCAGAACTAAAAAAATCAAGATTCCGACTTCTAGACGTTGATAATCGGGCTGTCCTACCCTATAACTCCCAAATCCGCCTAATAATTACTGCAGCAGACGTCCTTCACTCATGAACCATTCCTGCATTAAGCGTAAAAATTGACGCAACCCCTGGACGATTGAACCAAATTAGATTTCTAATAAATCGAACTGGACTATTTTTTGGCCAATGCTCTGAAATTTGTGGAGCAAATCACAGATTTATACCGATCGTTATTGAAAGAATCTCCCCCTCATATTTCATTAAATGAGTATCAAAAATAAGGGAAGCCTCATTGGATAGCTGAAAGTCAGCAATGGTCTCTTAAACCACTTCATAGTAAATTAACGCCTACTTCTAATGAAAGGCTTAGTTAATTAATAACACCAACTTGTCAAGTTGTAATAACCCCCTACAGGTAGCCTTTAATTCCTCAAATAGCACCCCTAAATTGATTAACCCTCATAATCCTATTCTCCATCATCCTTATTGTAGCAAGAATCATTAACTATTCAATTCTATCCCAAAATCCTAAAAGCCTGCTAATCAGCAAGATTTGATCATCAAAAACCTGAAAATGATAACTAATCTATTCTCATCATTTGACCCCTCAACCTCAGTATTTTTCCTTTAAATTGATCAAGAACAACCTTGTGTATTCTATTCATCCCATCTGCATTATGATTAATTCCAAATCGATCCATATCAATTTGAAAAAAAATCATAATAACTTTACATAAGGAATTTAAAACCCTCCTGGGACCTAACACCTCCGGAAGAACCTTCATCTTCATTTGCCTGTTCTCCCTCATCCTTTACAATAACTTTTTAGGTCTATTTCCCTATGTATTTACAAGAACAAGGCACCTAGCAATAACTCTCACAATAGCCCTCCCCTTCTGAGTAAGATTCATAATCTACGGATGAATTAATAATACTACTCATATACTAGCCCATCTTGTTCCCCAAGGAACACCCCCCCTCCTTATACCTTTTATAGTATGCATTGAAACCATCAGAAATGTAATTCGTCCAGGAACTTTGGCTGTACGATTAGCAGCTAACATAATCGCTGGTCATCTACTCTTAACCCTTCTTGGAAATACTGGGTCGGCAATCCCTCCTTCCTTCATCTCCATCCTTCTAATTACCCAAATTCTCCTCCTAATCTTAGAATCAGCAGTAGCAATCATTCAATCCTACGTATTTGCTGTCCTCACATCCCTATACTCCAGAGAAGTAACCTATGTCAAATAAAAATCATCCATTCCACCTAGTAGACGCCAGTCCTTGACCTATTTTAGGAGCTCTTGCAGCTATAATCACTATAACGGGAATCATTAAATGATTCCATTTATATAATAATAATTTACTATTATTAGGATTTACTATTACCAGTTTAGTAATATATCAATGATGACGAGATATCTCCCGTGAAGGAACATATCAAGGACTCCACACATATGTTGTAACTATAGGTCTCCGCTGGGGAATAATTCTATTCATCACGTCAGAAGTATTCTTCTTCATCTCATTCTTCTGAGGATTCTTCCATAGAAGGTTAGCCCCTTCAATCGAGCTCGGCATAAATTGACCCCCTAAAGGAATCAACCCCTTTAACCCCTTACAAATTCCTCTACTCAATACCCTAATCCTTCTCTCATCAGGACTTACAGTAACTTGAGCCCATCATAGACTTATCGAAAATAACTTCAATCAAGCCACGCAAGGACTATCCCTTACAGTAATCTTAGGAATTTATTTCACTCTTCTCCAAGCATATGAGTACAAGGAAGCCCCATTCACTATTGCTGACGCAGTATACGGATCATCATTCTTCATAGCCACCGGATTCCATGGAATCCACGTAATTATCGGAACAACTTTCTTAGCTGTAAGACTTGCTCGTCACCTAAATAATCACTTCTCCTCTATCCATCACTTTGGGTTCGAAGCAGCAGCCTGATACTGACACTTTGTTGATGTAGTCTGATTATTCCTATACATTTCAATCTACTGATGAGGTAGATATTTATATAATATAAAAATTATTCCTGACTTCCAATCAGGCTATCTAGAAATAGTATAAATTACGCTCATCATATTTATTAATGCCTCCCTGATTATCCTTATTTCCCTAGTAATAATCTCCGTCTCATCAATCCTTTCCAAAAAATCCTTCATTGATCGGGAAAAAAGATCTCCATTTGAATGCGGATTTGACCCCAAGAGATCTCCCCGACTCCCCTTCAGACTCCAATTCTTCCTAATCGCAATAATCTTTCTAATCTTCGATGTCGAAATCGCTCTCCTAATTCCCTTAATCTCAATCCTAAACGTATCCAAAATATTCTGATTTTGATCAATTGCATCTTTCTTCATCTGCATCTTACTCCTTGGACTTTACCATGAATGGAACCAAGGAGCACTCGAGTGAGCCTCCTAGGATAATAGTTAATTATAACATTTAATTTGCACTTAGAAAGTATTGAAGATCAATTTATCTTTAATAAGAAGCAAAGTATGCGTTTAGTTTCGACCTAAAAGCTTGATGGGAACATCCTTATTTTAATTGAAACCAAACTAGAGGTATGTCACTGTTAATGACAGTATTGAATTATCTTCCAATTAAAGAAGTAATATACCAAGAATTGAACTTCTAATTCAACCTCCTAGTGGTGCAAATCCATTAATACTTCTATTTATATAGTTTAAAAAAAACATTACACTTTCATTGTAAAATTAGAATCAACCTTATAAATACTCAAGGACAAAAAATCACCGGGATATCTTCAATATCCTGCTCTTAATTAAGCTACCTGAGTAAAAAATCATCAATACTAAAAACATAATCCATATTACAGTTAAAGATAAAAAAATTTTTAAGTTATTCTTATGCAAAATCTGCAAAAATCCTGCCCATAAAGATAAAGAATTATATAAATTTTGACTTCCTAGGTACTCTGACCATCCTTGATCCGAAACCTCGTAGACCAAGGACCCTTCCCGTAAAGGATAAAAATTCACTCCAAAAGTCCTAATATATGGTATATTCCATATACCCCCAAAAAACACGGAACTCTTAAAAAACTTTAAAGACTTAACCTTATATCCCAATACTAATTCAGCCAATTCATACCCAAATCATCCCCCCACCGCAGTAACTACCAAGGTCATTATCTTCATGGCCAATGGTAAGCAAATAAAATATGGTCTTGGTAAAATTACCCATCTCAAGATACTACCCATAAAAACCACTAAAAAAATAATTCCTGATATCCCCTTCAACATCACAAATCCTAAATCCCTCACCCCCTGAAAAGTAAAATGATTGAAATCCCCTCTCAAGACATAAAAAATCAAGCGAAACGTATAAGCAACAGTAAGCCCAGTAGACACAAAATAAATAATATAAATGTAAATCCCCACGTAATCTATAGAAATAAACTCCAAAATCAAATCCTTCGAATAAAACCCTGACAAAAAGGGTAAGCCACATAAAGACAAATTACAAATTGTAAAAAATACACAAGTTAGAGGCATTAAATTCACCACACCTCCCATAAAGCGAATATCCTGACAATTACCTAATCCATGAATTATAGCCCCAGCACATATAAATAAAAGAGCCTTAAATAAAGCATGTGTTAAAAGATGATAAAATGCCAAGACATACCCCCCTATAGCCAAAATTCTTATCATCAACCCTAATTGCCTTAATGTTGACAAAGCAATAATCTTCTTAAGATCATACTCATACCTAGCCCCAAGTCCGGCCATAAATATAGTTAACCTAGCAATAAATAATAGCATAATCTTAACCCTCTCCCCTATACAAAAATTGAAGCGAATTAATAAATAAACCCCTGCTGTAACAAGAGTAGAAGAATGAACCAAAGAAGAAACTGGTGTTGGAGCTGCTATAGCAGCAGGAAGCCAAGAAGAAAAGGGGATCTGTGCTCTTTTAGTAATCCCCGCTAAAACCATCAGAAAAGTAATAATTTCCATTTCCACACTACCATACATATAATCAAGAAAAAATAAATAATTCCATCTACCAAAATTCAGTATCCAAGCAATACTTATTAAAAAAGCCACATCACCAAGACGATTAGTCAAAGCCGTTAATATACCAGCATTAAATGACTTGAAATTTTGATAGTAAATTACTAAGCAATAAGAAACCAATCCTAACCCATCTCAACCCAAGAGAATTCTAATCAAATTAGGCCTAAAAATTAACAAAAGCATCGAAGCAACAAATATCACCACTAATAAAATAAACCGATTTATAGCCATGTCCCCTCCTATATACTCCTCTCTATAAAAAATAACTATTGAAGAAATCAACAATACAAATCTGGCAAATAATAAAGATATTCAGTCAAGCAAAATTGATATCACAATCCTTCTAGAATTAATTCTAACTATCTCAATTTCCACCACCACTCTATAGTCCAGGCTTAAAAAATCAAGCCTCAAAAAAAAGCTTAATAAACTCAACAAGAGAAAAACTATAAAATAAACTATACACACTGAAATCTATCTAAAGTATTTCTACATCCTTGGCTCCACAAACCAATGCTTTTTATTAAACTATTTAAATAAATTCATATAACCATAAATTCCCCCTTCAATACCAAAATATTTAAAGGAAACCAATGCAAGAACAGTAAAAGATACTCCCGGGCCCTTCCTAATCTGAATGAATAAGACCCACTAAATAACTTCCCATGTTGCCTAAAGGAATACAAGTATAATCTATAAGCAGCTCTAAAAAAAGAAATTAAAGACAAAAAAATCATACAATAAAACCTCCAAGAAATCAACCTATTAATTAATATGATTTCCCCTAGCAAATTCAATGAGGGTGGAGCAGCCATATTAGAAGACCTCAACAAGAACCATCATAAAGACATACTTGGTATAAGATTAATTAATCCCTTATTTAAATACAACCTACGTCTACCTAAACGCTCATAGGAAATATTAGCAAGACAAAATAAACCTGAAGAACATAGACCATGGGCCACTATTATGCCTAATGAACCTATTAAACCCCACCTATTTATAGTCATAATACCCCCTAAAACTAAACCCATGTGCGCTACAGAAGAATAAGCAATTAAAGACTTAATATCCCCTTGACGAAGGCAAATAAGAGAGACAAAAAATCCCCCCACTAATCCAATCACAATAAATACTAAATTAACTCTTATTCCCACTGGAATTAAGACCTGTATCAAACGTATAAGACCATACCCCCCCAACTTAAGTATAACCCCTGCCAAAATCATTGACCCTGCTACAGGTGCTTCAACATGAGCCTTAGGAAGCCACAAATGAACAAAATACATAGGTATTTTAACTAAAAATACTATCCTCATACAAATATAAAATATAAAAAACTCTACCCTCTTCATAAAAAAAAAATAATCTAATGTACCCGCGACTAAGTAATAGTAAAAAATTCTTACTATTATAGGTAAAGAAGCAACTAAAGTATAAAATAAAAGATAAACCCCAGCTTGAATACGCTCTGGCTGATACCCTCAGCCAACAATTAAAATCAAAGTCGGAATCAACCTAAATTCAAAAAATAAATAAAAAACGAACAAATTCATAGAAGCAAATGTACAATACAAGGAAATTAAAAGAATTAACAAAGTCAGCAAATACGTCTTATAATAATATCCCCTCTTAAAAATTCCCTCACTTGCCATAACTATTAAAGAACAAATCCACATTCTCAGTATAATCATCACAAAAGAAAGTAAATCCACGCCCATAAAATACCTAATATGACAATACATCCACCCCCAACTCATCTCAACAATAAAAATAAAAACCAATCTTATATAAATACACTGACTAAATCAAAACCCCCTACCCAAAAATCTTAAAGGAACCATAAAAACCAGAGCAAGTAAAAACTTTATCATAATAAATTAAAAGAAATTATATAATTATTCCCATAAGTTCGTATCAGAAGAACCAACAAGGACAAACCCAAAGCTCCCTCACACACACTTAAAGTCAAAAAAACTATTAAAAAATAAAACTCCCAATTATAAGAACAAAGATAAATATATATGAGTATAAATAAAGACACCACTACAAATTCAAGACTCAAAAGCATTAACAGTAAATGCTTCCGATTTAAGCAAAAAGATAAAAGCCCTATTAAATACATAAAAATAGCTACAAAAGTCAAAATAATCAAAAGTTTTAATAATTTAAATAAAATATTGGTCTTGTAAACCAAAAATAAGTCTATCTTTTAAAACTTCAGAGAGGACCTCTCCTTCATCATTAATCTCCAAAATTAATATTTTTATTAAACTACTCTCTGAACCAATGACAATACTCTCCTTAGCTCTAATTATTCCTGCCTTAATACTACCTATAGTAAATCATCCGTTATCAATAGGGCTTCTCCTACTAATCCAATCCATACTAATCGCAATAACTTCAGGATTATTAAATTTAACATTCTGATACTCATACATCCTCCTACTAATTATAATTGGGGGAATACTAGTTCTATTCATATACATGACAAGAGTAGCATCAAACGAAAAATTTAAGTTATCCCCCCTACTCTCTATTCCCCCCCTCCTATTAATAATCATTTTCCCACTATCATCCTTAATCGATCAGTGAATATCCAGATCAAAAATTATCACCTCAGAAACTCTGCATTTATCCTTTTCCCTTTTATCTTTAAATAAATTTCTCAATTTTCCCGCAATCATAATCTCAACCATTATAATTTTATACCTTCTAATCACCTTAATCGTAGTAATCAAAATCTCCAAATTCAAGCAAGGACCCCTCCGGAACTTTAACTAATGAAAACACCCTTCCGAAAAATATCTCCCATAACTCAAATCATCAATAATTCACTAATTGATCTGCCTTCACCATCCAATATCTCCGCATGATGGAATTTTGGCTCCCTTCTAGGACTATGCCTAGGAATTCAAATCATCACAGGACTATTCCTAGCTATACATTTCGCCACTAATATTGATCTTGCCTTCAATAGAGTAATCCATATTTCACGAGATGTGAACTACGGTTGACTAATCCGGGCAACCCACGCAAATGGAGCATCATTCTTCTTTATCTGCCTCTACATTCACATTGGCCGAGGAATATACTATAGATCCTATAACCTCCACCTAACTTGATCAATTGGTGTAATCATCCTATTTTGCACTATAGCTACAGCATTCCTCGGGTATGTCCTACCATGAGGGCAAATATCATTCTGAGGGGCCACAGTAATTACGAACCTCTTATCAGCAATCCCCTATATTGGTGGTCTAGTAGTACAGTGATTATGAGGAGGATTTGCTGTAGACAACGCTACCCTTACACGATTCTTTGCGCTTCACTTCCTCCTACCATTTGTTGTAACAGCCTTAGTCATAATCCATTTACTATTCCTGCACCAAACTGGATCTAACAACCCCTTGGGAACAAATAGAAATATTGATAAAATTCCTTTTCACCCATACTTTTCCTACAAAGACCTATTTGGCTACGTAGTTATACTTTCCATCTTAATAACTCTAATTCTGACTAATCCTTACCTCCTAGGGGACCCAGAAAATTTCATTCCAGCAAACCCTTTAGTAACCCCAATTCATATCCAGCCAGAATGATACTTCCTATTTGCTTATGCTATTCTTCGATCAATCCCTAACAAGTTAGGGGGTGTAATTGCCCTTGTAATATCAATCCTTATCCTCTTAATTATTCCATTCATCAACAAAAAAAAGATAAGGAGAACCCAATTCTACCCATTAAATAAAATACTATTCTGATCCTTCCTAACTATCGTCATTCTACTGACCTGAATTGGTGCTCGACCGGTAGAAGACCCCTACATTATCACAGGACAAATCTTAACTGTTCTATACTTCTCCTATTTCGTCATCAATCCTGTTATTCATAATATCTGAGATAAATTAATTTTCAAGAACTAGTTAATGAACTTGTACAAGTGTATATTTTGAAAATATAAAAAAGAGTAAATTCTCTATTAACTTCACTACTAAATTTCATTCACTAAGTCAATCCTGAAAGGAAAAAAATCTTCATCCCCAGAAAAAACAATAAATAATTTAATGACACAGGTAAATAACTTTTCCAAGCCAAATACATCAACTTATCGTACCGAAACCGAGGAAGAGTTCCCCGAACCCAAACCCATAAAAATGACATAAAACCTAGCAGAAAAAAGATCAAAATGTTAAAAAAATCTCCCCCTAAGAACAGCAAGCAGCACATCAGACTTATAAATAAAATCCTAGAATACTCAGCCAAAAAAATCAAAGCAAATCCCCCTCCTCTATACTCAACATTAAACCCAGAAACCAACTCTGATTCACCCTCAGCAAAATCAAATGGAGTCCGATTTGTCTCCGCTAATCTAGACACAAATCAAACTATGCAAAGAGGAAAACTTATAAAAATAAATCAAAGCATACTTTGATACACCTTTAAATCCAATAAATTCAGACTCATAATTAGAATCAAAAATGACAAAAGAGTTAAAGCTAACCTTACTTCATAAGAAATAGTCTGTGCTACAGCACGTATTCTCCCTAACATTGAATAATTAGAATTTGAAGACCACCCAGCCAACATAACGGTATATACTCTAAGCCTAGCACAACACAAAAAATATAAAATTCCTAACCTAAACCCTAAAAATCCCCTAAAAAACGGGATACAAAGCCAGATCATCAAAGATAAAAATAAGTTAAAAACCGGAGACAAATAATATAAACTAAAATTCGATATAAAAGGATAAGATTGCTCCTTAGTAAAAAGCTTAATAGCATCACTAAATGGTTGAGGAATCCCAAGAAACCCTACCTTATTCGGGCCCTTTCGTAGCTGAATGTAGCCAAGAACCTTACGCTCCAGAAGAGTTAAAAAAGCCACACCTACAAGAACGCAAATAATTAAAATCAAAACCCTATACAACTGAAAAACCAAATCGAGATAAAATACTATTGCCTGTACTTCTGATACATATGTAAATTCTAAATTTAATGCACTACTCTGCCAAAGCAATAATATTATTCCCTTATAACTTATTAAATAAGTGATTGGTCCTTTCGTACTAAAGCACCTAAATTTTCTAGAGATAGAAACCAACCTGGCTCACACCGGTTTAAACTCAGATCATGTAAAATTTTAAGAGTCGAACAGACTCAACCTTTCAAGCCCCTACACCAAAAGTTCATTTTAATCCAACATCGAGGTCGCAAACTAATTTATCAATAAGAACTCTCCAAATTAATTACGCTGTTATCCCTAAGGTAATTTACTCTTATAATCGCAATACACGGATCATCTACACACAAATCAGTGAATTAATTAAAGAAAAGTTCTTCCAATTTTCCTATCACCCCAACAAATTAAATTTCCCATAAACTCAGACAAATCCTCTAAAAACCTAATCCAAAGAAATCTATAAAATTCTATAGGGTCTTCTCGTCCCCTAAACCTATTCTAGCTTTCTCACTAAAAAATAAAATTCCAACTCCATTAAACTGAGACAGTAATTTTCTTGTCCGACCGTTCATTCCAGCTTTCAATTAAAAAACTAATGATTATGCTACCTTTGCACGGTCAGAGTACCGCGGCCATTCAATCAATCATTGGGCAGGCCCGACCTTAAATTATTCCCAAAAGGCCATGTTTTTAATAAACAGGCAGAAAATCTATTTGCCGAGTTACTTAGCTTAAAATATCAATCCTAATATTCTTAAACTCAAAGTTATACTAATTCAATCATTATTTCATAAAATACAAAATTAATTCTAATATTCAGGTAAAAAAATCTAAAAAAAAGCAAATCATCTCCACAAAAAATCTTGATATAAAACACTACAAAAAATGAAAACTTCTATTCCTATTCAACTTTAAAAAATTACCATTTATAAAAATCTACCTAAAAGCTTATCCCCTTAGATATTTCCTACCCAAAAAAATCTCTACTAAATTAGAAAATTCATTAAGATAACTTGATTGAATCAATTTCCCTGAAAACCAGATATATTTAAAACCGACTAACGTCTAATAACAAAAAGATTATTTTAAATAATTCTTCTACATTAAAATATATAATCTCTTAGCTCCTATAAATTCGAGACAACCCTAACTAAAGCCTATTTTTTAATTAACCCTGATACAAAAGGTACCATAAATAAAATATTCTTATAAAAATTTATAACTATCCCCTCACAGTACTATTACTCTATAACAATGCCATTTTTTCAAAAAAACTTACTTAAACTAATAATTACTTTTAAAAATCCCTTCATAATAAAGCCCTAAATATCAAATCAAACTGAATCACACAGCCAACTTTTTAATGTAAATAAAATGCTTTCTCTAAAGCTTTAACTCGACTTTCTAGGTACACCTTCCGGTACACCTACTATGTTACGACTTATCCTACTTTAAAGTAGGAGCGACGGGCAATATGTACATATTTTAGAGCTCAAATCAGATAAATTAAATCATTCACCTTACCATCAAATCCAATTTTATGTGAGAACTTCACCTCTCAATTCATATAATAATCTTATTGTAACCCATCTCTACTTATCCGTAAGCTGCACCTTGATCTGATTTATTTTACAATTCTAACTATTGAACATTCTTCCTTTGAAAGATATTCAAATAACGACGATATACAAACTAAAAGAACAAGTCGAATTAATCGTGGAACATCAATTACAGGACAGGTTCCTCTGAACAGACTAAAACACCGCCAAATTTTTTAAATTTCAAGAACTCTAATACTACTCAGGAATTTAATTTTACATTCTCAATAATAGGGTATCTAATCCTAGTTTCTTACAAAATTCTAATAAATTCTCACCCCATATTTAATCTGATCAATCGCAAAATTTCACCTTATACAACTGACCCTCATACTAAAGAAATGTGACAAATATAACCCGAACTCAATTCAGAAGCATATCATGTATAACCGCAACTGCTGGCACAAGATTAGTCTATACCATTCTTTCTATATCTAATTCTAAGTCTCCTTAATCATTAAATTTATTCACTACACCAAAAAATCTCCTCTAGTAAAAACTTCGCATATGAAACCATAAATTACTGAACCTAAAGCTATAATAAAACTTTCCTAAATTCAAGACCAATACGAAACAAAGCTCAATAATTACTACTAAAACTAAGTCCCATACCCATAATATCTAAAGATTTCAAAATTATGAACAAAAATATCCTTATATCATCCCCAACATCCATAGTCCCTTAAAATATCCCTCAGTGAAAAAAACTAACTCCCATACCTATAATATATAAATTTCAAAATCTTGAATAAAAATACCCTTATCTAATTTACATAGCCCAAGACTCAAGCTAACTTAATCAGTTAAAAAGCTAACTCCCATACCCTCCCTTAAACTAGTCATTCCTTAAAATTAATCCCCTCGAATAATGAACCCCAAAATTAAACCTAACTCCCATAAAAATTACGAAAATTAAAATCTTCTACTAACTCCAAGAGAACCCCCAAAATTAAGGAATCACCCATCTTAATAATTCAGTGTTAATAATTAAGAAGGTGCCCACGCCTCCTAATCACTTACTGAAAACCCGTACACCTTAACTAAAAATAATAATCAAAAAACCATAAATTCCAAAGATGCCCAGTCTCCGAAAATTCATAATATATCCTTCTATTAAATTTAATTAACTCATTATCCTATACCAACCTATCCCGCCCTAAAAAAACCCTCTCCCCTTGAGCTAACCCCTAAGAACCATTAAATATTAGAGATGCCCGGTCCCAAAATACTTAAAGCCTAGGTATTATGCCCAATCCATACCTCCCCCCCTTGAAACCCTCATCAATTTAAACTTTAAATACATCTAAAGCCTCAAAGAAATCCTATCACTTTCCCGCAATTCCTCATCTCAACTGCCTACGGATAACCTCTCCCCAAATATATAATATTTATAATCTTCCTCCCCTGAAAAATTCCCCCCTCACCAAAATTTTTTCATGAAAGGAGGGGGGGGCCCAGTCCCCCCCCCGTAAAATTCAAAATTTTAGCCTCTTGTCACCTCCAACTCAACTGAACTTTAACCCAATATAAAACTTTCTAATCAAAAATTCTACTCTAAACTAACATGGATTTCTTACCAATCCTTCCTAAAAATGCACCCCCTCCGGGGGCTAAAAAAATTCCGAAAATGTGCCATTTTCGAAAAAAGGGCCCGCCGCCGCCGTATACCAATTTTTACTTAATATCTATATTAGGTTATAATGTAAGAATACTTTTAACAATATGGTATAATTAGTACTATTCGTATAATATTTCTTGTATAATGGATATATAAGGTAATTATTAAGGTAGTTTTTTTTTTCTTTTTAATTTATATGAAAATTATTTTCCCTTATATAAAGATTTACGATTAACGATAAATAAGGTATAAGCATCTATTAATATATATACTGCGTACAATAATGGCTTATAAATATATATATATATATAAATATATAATTAATCTATAAATATTATAGATGATAACTTACATTGGGTATTAAAATTTAATATATCCTTTTCTTAAGGTTTTCTTTTTCTTGCATCCGTAATTAAACGAGGGTAGATGATCCAGATACCTATTTATCTATTAAAAATCCACACATCTATAAAGTCTAAATTTTTTTATCCTAATATACCTCCCAAGAATTTATATCTGCATATATATACAATAATATTATAATAGATAAGATCTTATATATATATAAATATCTATCAATGATTGATACGATAAGCATTTATACCCAAGTGTTTTTCAAAAAGATTTTTGAAAAAAATCAAGCCCTTAGACTCATTATCCCTTAAGTTAACACAAAATAGTGAAAAAATTTTCTGAAAATTTTGCAACATTTTTGTGCAAAATTTTGCATTTTTTTTCACACCCACCGGACCGCCACATTCTAATTCAAAGTAGTGAATGCGAAATAGGGAATGTAATTCTGGAACATTTTCCAATTTGCTTTTTAGTACGTCTTCTCCTAGAACTTTTGCCCCCCGAAAAAGGTACTTTTTGCATATGTGTTTTGAATACAATAATTTTTTAAAAAGTTTTATTTCAGAAAAAAAAAAAAAAAAAAAAACTACATGAACTGGCTAAAAACCCTTATACGATTACGCCAAGTTAAAATGACACATCGAGTACTGGGTTATACGCACGTTGTAAAATTGGCCTGCATTATGACTGAGAGTACAGTCATTAAACCCTGGTACAAGCCGGCCATAAATTAGCCTCGATAATAA